TGGAGAGTTAGCCGCACCTACGAATGATATAAATACTACTGTTGCTTTGGCTTTACTCACGTCAGCGGCATATTTCTATGCGGGTCTTACAAAAAAGGGATTAAGTTATTTCGGGAAATATATTCAACCAACCCCAATCCTTTTACCCATTAACATCTTAGAAGATTTCACAAAGCCGTTATCGCTTAGTTTTCGACTTTTCGGGAATATCTTAGCGGATGAATTAGTAGTTGTTGTTCTTGTTTCTTTAGTACCTTCGTTGATTCCTATCCCCGTCATGTTCCTTGGATTATTTACAAGTGGTATTCAAGCTCTTATTTTTGCAACGTTAGCCGCGGCTTATATAGGTGAATCGATGGAGGGTCATCATTGAAATAGTTTTTTTCGCTTAGCGCAAAGCAATGTATGCACGGCTCAAGATGATTTACTTAAGGAATAGAAATATACAAGACTCTATATACGATAGAAAGCAATAGGAACAAAAAATTTAAAAATTACGATATTAGAGAGTTGTCAAAAAAAAAAGGAAAGAGATCTAAAAGATCTTTTTCCTAAAATTCTCTTTTTGTACACTTAATATCCTACCTTTCCTCGACGAATATTCACTTTCTATTATATTGGTCAGCCAATATTCTTATTCAAATCATAATTTGAATAAGATATATTTTACGACGTGTGATTAAATAAAAAACAGGAGGGGGGATTTTACTTTACGGTTGGTTTTATTCAACAATTGACCAAAAGAAAATTATAATAAATAATAAATTGCATGAACTTAGATCAATCAAATTTGAAATAATAATATTTCTATGCAATAATTCGCACTAATCAATTGAATTTACCCATTTAGATTGTACTCCCCGATAAACAAAGCGGAAGTGAGAAAAGAATTTACAAAAAACGGTATTCCTAAAAAAGTGGATTGATTGTCGAATCCGATTGAATACAATGGTTTACGTTATGGAAGAAAGACATGTATATGTGATATTAGATATTGACTCGTTATATATATGAACTAAAGATATATTTTATTTGCCCTACTTCTGTGTGTGAGTTCCAATAGAAGTCCTTTCATATCGTTGTGGCTGTGAATTGGCTGAAAAAAGAGATGAAATCCAGAAAAGATGGAAGAATAAAAATAACAGTTCGAAATCACGAAATAAAGTTCTACGGATTCACAAAAACTCTGTGGATAGAAACAAAAAAGAGATATCGAAGTCGTTCTGATGATTCAATAATATTCTTACTTAAATTCGAAGTTCTTAGTTATTTCCACTGGATGAATCCTATCGATGGAATAATTGAGTCCTGCCTAATTCATTGGTTGATTGTATCATTAACCATTTCTTTTTGTTGGTATGAGGAATTTATCATGAATCCACTGATTTCTGCCGCTTCCGTTATTGCTGCTGGATTGGCTGTAGGGCTTGCTTCTATTGGACCTGGAGTTGGTCAAGGGACTGCTGCGGGTCAAGCCGTAGAGGGTATCGCGAGACAGCCCGAGGCAGAGGGAAAAATACGAGGTACTCTATTGCTTAGTTTAGCTTTTATGGAAGCTTTAACGATTTATGGGTTGGTTGTAGCACTAGCACTTTTATTTGCGAATCCTTTTGTTTAATCTTCGAAATAGGAAAAATAAGCATTTTCCTATTTTATTGCCTTGGACTTGTCGTTTGCTTTTTCCAATTAGATCACGATTTCACTCCGACCATTCCTTATTCGTTGAGAAAATAACCTACGGGAAAGGCTGATTCGCCGATGAGGAATTAGTATGCCGACTCGCTTTCATCCTTCCCGTTCGTAGTCCAAGGGAAACTTTTTTTTTTTTTATGAGGTGTTGGAACAATGAAGGGGTAGTTCATACTTTAACTCGAATATTTTTTGACTCGATTTCAAAAAAAAAAAAGAATAAATAAAAAAGAGGGGCAAAGTGATAGAAAAAGAACTCTCGTCGATTTTTTAGTCTATCTATAAGAGGAGATTATATGAAAAATGGAACCGATTCTTTCGTTTCTTTGGGCCACTGGCCATCTGCCGGGAGTTTCGGATTTAATACCGATATTTTAGCAACAAATCCAATAAATCTAAGTGTAGTGATTGGTGTATTGATCTTTTTTGGAAAGGGAGTGTGTGTGGGTTGTTTATTTCAAGAATAGGCTGTATCCAATCAGCTGTATCCCCTGTATGGGTGCATGATCACGCGAATTACTTCTTAAGAAATTATATGTAAGAACCACAGCATTTCGTGATTAATTGGTAAATCCACTTTGATTCTCTAGCAACCAATAACGTGGGGCTGTTAAGATGGTTAAATCAAATCGTTTGAAGTCTAGACGCAGCATGGTACTCTTTCTACCGCTATGTTAATATAGAGGTGGTTTTCATTTAAAAGGAATATTTTATCGATATAGAACACTCATCTCGATAAAAAAAAATGGAACCGCTCGGGTATTTTTCCCTTTTATCCAATGCTGAATCGACGACCTATGCCTTATTGTAT